CTTGACCTATTTCTAACTAAAAATAAAAAATAGATTCAAAATAAAATAAAAATAAAATATATTACATTTCACAAATTACTCATCCTCAAATAAGCCCTTTACCCCGATTTTCTCAATCATTGTAGGATCATAATCGTGGTATAATGCGAAAAGGCAAGCAGGCAAGCGTTAAGTCCAACGAAAAAAATCCGTACTTTTCGGATTAGGATTAAACAAAAGGATTCGCAAATAAAAGAGCTAATGCTACAACTAACCCATAAATTGTTAAAGCTTCCATAAAAGCCAAACTAAGCAATAAAGTACCCCGTATTTTACCCTCTGCTTCGGGTTGTCTAGCAATACCTTCTACGGCTTGGCCTGCAGCAGTGCCTTGACCAACTCCCGGTCCAATAGAAGCAAGCCCTACAGCCAATCCAGCAGCAATAACGGAAGCGGCAGAAACAAGTGGATTCATAATAAGTTCCTCGCAAAAAAAAAAGAAATGGTTAATGATACAATCAACGAATAAATTATGACTTAATTATTCCCTCGACTAATATTCAGCCAGTCGAAGTCCGTAAAAACTCCGAATAAAAAAAAAAGGACTTCGATTGATATACGCATACGTATCTAATCTAATTCATTTTTAATTAAATTATAAATTATTAAGTTTTATAAAAATGAAAGTAGGGCTTAATATCAGTTCATATATAACTAGCAAATATCTAATATACATCTTTTTCTTCCATAACGTAAACCCGGCATTCTACCTTGAATTCAATCGGATTCTAGAATCTTTCTTTGAATTGAAACATCGCCAAGAGTTTACTTATAACCATTCAATTCCATATACCCAGTTCGGCCTTTCTAGACTAATAGCCCCCCCTCATATCTCTGTTATATTACTTTCTATTCCTAGAGAACATACTTGTATGTTCTCTATAGAGTATCTTGAAACATATATTGACTTGATATAAGAAAAAAACTCTTTCTAAAATAAATTAATGATGCCCCTCCATGGATTCGCCTATATAAGCTGCGGCTAAGGTTGCAAAAATAAGAGCCTGAATACCACTTGTAAATAATCCAAGAAACATGACAGGTATAGGAACTACTAAAGGTACTAAAGAAACAAGAACAACCACGACTAATTCATCGGCTAATATATTTCCGAAAAGTCGAAAACTAAGGGATAGCGGCTTTGTGAAATCTTCTAAAACGTTAATGGGTAAAAGAATTGGAGTTGGTTGAATGTATTTACTAAAATAACCCAAGCCCTTTTTTGTAAGGCCCGCATAGAAGTAAGCCACTGATGTGAGTAAAGCTAAAGCTACAGTAGTATTTATATCATTCGTAGGTGCGGCTAACTCCCCATGAGGTAATTGTATTATTTTCCAAGGTAAAAGAGCCCCCGACCAATTCGAAACAAAAATAAATAAAAACATAGTTCCAATAAAGGGAACCCAAGGACGATATTCTTCTCCAATCTGAGTTTTGCTAACGTCTCGAATGAATTCAAGGACATATTCAAAGAAATTCTGACCGGCAGTCGGAATGGTTTGTGGATTACGAACAGCTATGGTGGCTGAGCTTAATAAGATAGCAATTACAACCCAAGACGTAATAAGTACTTGGCCGTGGACTTGGAAACCGCTTATGTGCCAATAGAAATGTTGGCCGACTTCTACACCGGATATCTCATAAAATCCCTTTAGTGTATTGATTGAACATGATAGAACATTCATATTGTCCCCTGACAGAAATATAACCTTAAAAAAATATTATTTTGATTCAACCATTGCTTTTTCGACTTATTTACTTCAATCGTATATACTACCAACAAATCAAAACCTATCCTCTTATATCTTTTTTTTATTATGAATCAAGGATTTCTTATATAGCTAGAACGGCCTTCACAAATTGCGAATACTAATTTGGTGAGAATTAAGCGAATTGAAGCTATAGCGTCGTCGTTCGCCGGAATCGAAATATCCGCAAGATCGGGGTCACAATTTGTATCAATTAAACAAATCGTTGGAATTCCCAAAGTAATACATTCTCGAAGGGCTGTATATTCTTCTTGCTGATCAACAATGATTACAATATCCGGCAACCCTGTCATATATTGAATCCCACCCAGATATGTTTGCAAGTGAGATAATTGTCTTTTCAACACGGCTGCATCTCTCTTCGGAAGACAGGCCAGTCTTCCCGCCTTTTGTTCCATTCTCAAGTCTCTGAACTTATGAAGTCGCGTTTCTGTGGTGGACCAATTCGTTAACATACCCCCAAGCCATTTTTTATTAACATAATGACACCGAGCCCTTATTGCAGCCCATGCTACTAAATCAGCTGCTTTATTTTTTGTCCCAACAAGTAAAAATTGTTTTCCTTTACTTGCGGCATCAAAAACTAAATCACAAGCTTCTGATAAAAAACGAGCAGTTATAGTAAGATTTATAATATGAATACCTTTACGCTTTGCGGAGATATAGGATGACATCCGAGGATTCCATTTCCTAGTACCGTGGCCAAAATGAACTCCCGCTTCCATCATCTCTTCCAAATTGATGTTCCAATATCTTCTTGTCATTTCTCCTCATACTTTCTCTTTTTTTAAGAGATGAGATATCTCGAAATAAATTAAGTGTTCCGACGGAACCTTCTCTTCGACGGCGAATTGCCCCTCGATATACAGGTACACAATTCAAACCATTAATTCCTTTCTATTCCTTATTTTCTTTAATAATTTTTTGAAATACCCGTAAGAAATCCTGTTAAGAAATATAGAATAGGGGAATCCTTTTTAAATGAGCTAAACTAGAGTTTTGGTGTATCATTGCATTTTTTGTAAACATATGAATTAACAAATTCTCTGTGGTAAAAAAAAATATCGTTCATTCCCCCTTCGAATAGATTCTTCTTTTTTTTTTTCAAAGGACTGTTCGTATGTTGCCTTGAGCGGTGTACTAATCCTTTGAATCCTGTACCGACAGGTATCATTCCCCCCAGAACCACGTTTTCTTTTAGGCCTTTTAACCAATCGATACGGCCCCGGAGAGCGGCTTTTGTTAAAACTCGAGCCGTTTCTTGGAAACTTGCTTCGGATATAAAACTTTGAGTATTCAAAGAAGCTCTCGTTATTCCCAACAAGACAGCTCGGTAAAAGATCGCTTCTTCCAAAGCACGCCCTGTTCGTTCTGCTCGCAACAATCCAACGAGCTCTCCTGGTAAAAAAACATTAGACATTCCATCTTCTGAAACCAAGACTTTTGATGTTATTTGACGTACAATAATTTCTATATGTCTATTATGAATCTGGACCCCTTGAGATCGATAAACCTTTTGGATCTTATTAACCAAGGAGATACGGCTTTGCACTATAGTTAGCTCAGCGCCAATAAGGAATCCCCAAGGAAGTCCAAGAATTCCCGTTATACGTTCATTCCAAGCACGAATTCTCCTTTCTAGATTCATCGATATTGATTCAAGCGAACGCACTTCTAAGACTTGTTCCACTTTTGGAAGGCCTTGCGTTATATCACCAGACCTTGATTTTTCATATATAAATGTAACTAACGTATCTCCTTCATAAATAATTTCCCCATAATGTCCATGAACAGTCGCTCCTGGGGTGGCCAAATAGGGCTTAGCTGCTCTTATTACTATAGAGTCAACTTGAACAATTAGAACTTGACCCGCCTTTACGTGTGTCCCGTTTTTGGCTATACATACATTTTCACAAAGAAATTGTCCAAGACGCATTTTTGTGGAGGTCTCTTCACAATAATTGTGATGAAGACAATACCAATTCAATTGGAACGGATTCAAAAAAATGCTACGTACTGGAGCGGGATTATAAAGAGTCCTATTTTCATCGATTAAATAATATTTAATTATTCGAAAAATTTGTTTTAAATTGTCAAGTTGTAAATAGTTAGTTACCAAGATCGGATTCTGAGTTATTAAACGGTAAAATAAAAAAAAATGAGGAATTTGAAGGGCTGTTCCAAAAGGGCCCGACGAATTCCTCATTTTTTTTATAGGATCGGGTTCGTTGTAATATTTTAGACCCTTGAATGGACCCATTCGAAAACAATTGACTGATGATAAAATGATAAAAGATTGGCATTCCTTCGTTCTATTCAACAAAGTACGAACAGTTTCATGATTTTGGCTAAACGATTCTTGAAGTTTTGCGTTTGAGTAAATGGAAAAAAATGGATTCATACGCTCTGATCCATTATAAGAAAGGAATCCTGACCCTGATGGATCATTCCTTTTTCCGGCATACGAAAGGGTTGATTTCACTAAATCAATTCTTAGGAAATTTCGAATCATACTATTTGTCTTTACTTCAACAAAGGAGGCGCGGGCCTCTTCCATAGAAGAACTTTGTTTGTCTTGGTCCCAAGTCAAAACTAAACAAGTCCGAACTAATTGAATACTTGTGTCAGAAATTCCACGAGCAGGCTTGCCATTTCCATAAAGGATATAATTGACAACTCGAAGTTGCACCTTATCCCTTTCCTGCAACGGGTCCTGAGGGAAAAGTGTTGATAAACTTATACCGTCCGTTATTTCATATGTGACTACGGGTCGAACTAAAACAAAATACCTTTTCTTAACAGGTGTGATTCGTTGGACATAGATCCAATTTTTCGATTCCTTGGAATTTTTTTGTCCCCTTCCCGGTGGTATCAAAATGCCCCTATGGCACGAGATTTTATCTGCTTTTCTCGGAAAATGGATATTTCCCGAAAAGATTTTTAGTTCAATCTTTTTTTTTTTCTTCTCGACTCGGACCAATCCGCATATCCGACTTCTTGTATTTAAAGTTATTTGTGTATCTACTCCAATGATACTATTGTTCCGTACCATTATGGAAGAAGATCGTGATAAGATATGGACTTCCTCGGGAATGAAAAAAAACCGATCCACTTGCATTTTGTATTTTGCTCTCAATTCTTTGACTCCTCGATATTCAATCAAACCCGCGTTTTTTAGGATTGAATAAGCCT